TAATGACAGATCACGGCCATATTATTAAAAGCTTGTGGTAAGAATGGGTTTCGTTCTAGTGCCCGAAAATAATATTCCAAAGCCTTCGTATGCTCCCCGTTGCTTGTGTGTATAAGGCCTATGTTATAGAGTATATAACTTCGATCATAAGGATCAATTTCTGATCGCGTAGCTTCATAATAATTCTGTAAAGCTTCCGCATAATTTCCTTCGGATTGAGCCGACATCCGTTACGGTCGTTCACGTTCATTCTATTCAAAGAATCTCCGTTCCAGAACCGTATGTGAGATTTTCATCTCATACGGCTCCTCCCTTCTGTGCATAAAGTACTAAGGGAAATAATCTATGGAATGAAAATTTCACTATTCTCATTATGAACTGACAGGGACTAGTATTTTTACAAGAAATCTCTAGACAGCCTTCCCGAAAGGGGTTTGTTTTTTCTTAACACAAATCGTATTAGTGCTAGATGGAAATGGTAACTCCAACGATTTATTTGTCCTCAACGCCTCCTATTTCCAGGAATTAGTCACTTCAACGATCTTTGATGGTTATACGGGTATCCAAAGTACGAACGAGATGGATGTTTGTTGTCCCAACCATTCTTGTTAGTCCCGATACCGATAAGGAAAGGGGGAATTTATAACAAAGTTTTCGTGTTGTTGATTCCTAGGAGTAGTGCTTCTTCCCCTATGCCACCTATTGGTACTAGTGGAGTAGGATTGACCCGCAAACTAGAACCTTATAGTATAGGTGTAACCTTTCGCTCAATACTAAAATAGATAATTAAAGCATCTGAGGCTGCATCAATCGAGGATACACGACAGAAGGAATTGTTCTATCTCTAAACTTCACCTTCACGAAGCGTAGGTTTATTTCAATAATTTGTTTCTTTCTATCCCGAATCGCGTCTCTTTCTCTCAGACCAAGGGCTAAAAAAAAACAAGAAAAAAAAAAAATAATCAAATCGCACCATCTCTGTAATAGGTAAATGCCTTTTTTTCCCCTGAAGTTGTCGGAATTATTCGTAATAAGATATTAGCTACAATTGAAGAGGTCTTATCAATAAAATTTCCATTTATCCGAGATCTAGGCATAATTAGCAATCCATTCTATAATTCTTCTCATTATCCCTTTCCCTTTGGGAAAATAATCCCACAAACAAGGAAAGGAATCGTACAGTAGTACGAAATATCATAAAAATAGACTAATTCTAAAAAAAAAAATGTGGACCTTCCACTCAAATTGTTCACTTTTTGATAAGGAGAGATATGAAATATTTGAATAAGATTGGATTTCATTCCAATTTTAGTAGTATACTGATGAACGGAACTATTACTATTTGAATACCCAAGGATTTTATTTTACTACGTATTCTGATAATTCGAGAAGTTTTGATTTGGTTATGATCCAAAAAGTAGGAAAAAGAATGGAAAAATTATTATTCCATGATAAAATAGAGTAACCATCCGTTTTGTTTGGATAACGTGTATAGGTCATACAATTGAAATAGAAAAATCTATGGGACAATTCATGAATTACTAATGGATCTAGTAATAGATCCATGGGGTAACTTAATTGATGAGAGAAATTGTTGTTGAGAAATATGAAATTTGAAAAGCATTTTTTTATTTTATTCCTATGAAACCGTGGATTGGTCGTACCTGCACTACAATAATATGAATTACTCGCTATTCACTCGGGTTCTAGTCAATAATAAAAAGAGTAGGAGAGATGGCCGAGCGGTTCAAGGCGTAGCATTGGAACTGCTATGTAGGCTTTTTGTTTACCGAGGGTTCGAATCCCTCTCTTTCCGTTTCTGTTGATTCACCAACGTTACCGACCACAATGTAGCAAATCAAATAACAATTGATACATTAGTCCAAGTCCAAGTCCAAGAGTAAGACCTTTATTTGATAGAGATTCTCTATTCCTAATTACATTACTGTGGTACGTAAAATACAAATGTCGGGAAGAGCAAAAAAGAAATAAAAAAATCCTACCGCGGATCTATTTGTGATATGTGTTTGTGATACGTGAATGAGAAAAATGTGTATCAAGGCCCTTCAATCTATTTCCTTCGAAAAGGAGGGGACAAAATTGTCTGAACATTTCTTTGTTTGTTATTTTCGTTAGGTTCAAGTTTGACGGGAATAATATTCCACGACTAATAACTCATTTATTTTCAAACCGATACATTTACTATCTATTATTTGATTTACTAATCCTTTATATTGGAATGAGTCAATAGTCAAATGTTTTGGCAATTCCTCGCGGGAAGATGAAGCAATAAAATTTGGAATCAGAGCTTTCGATTTTTGTTTATCTTTCGTAGTAATAATATCTCGGGGTTTGCAACGATAACTTGGTATATCCACTACACGACCATTAACAAAAATATGTCTATGGTTAACTAATTGCCTGGCCCCAGGAATGGTCGAAGCCATACCCAATCGAAAAAGTATGTTATCCAAACGCATCTCAAGTAGTTGTAGTAAAACCTGACCTGTTGACCCTTTGGCTTTTCCAGCGATATGCACATATCTAAGTAATTGTCGCTCTGTCAGACCATAATGAAAGCGCAATTTCTGTTTTTCTTCTAGACGAATACGATATTGCGATCTTTTCCCAGAACGTAATTGGTTTTTAAGATCACTCCCGGATCTAAGCCTTTTACTAGTTAGTCCTGGTAAAGCCCCCAGACGGCGTATTTTTTTGAAACGAGGCCCTCGGTAACGAGACATAAAATAAAACTCCTTTTTTATTTTATTGAAATTTCATTTTACAGAATTAATCTAAATTAAGACTGAACTAAAGGATAAACAAAGCAAAGCTAAATCTACTAATCTACTAAAGTAGAATGAAATGAATTGTATCAATATCCAGATTTTTTGTATATATAGGAAGTTAAAGCTCCGTTTTATGATTTGTTTTGTAGAAATCCAATTTATCCAATCAATTTTTTGATTCCTAGTTGCAAGTTAACACGACATAATAGATCAGCGACCCGACATTTAGAGAAAAGGGTAGGAGAGATTATCAATCATGGAAAAAATCGATAGAGAAAAAAGCCGGCTATCGGAATCGAACCGATGACCATCGCATTACAAATGCGATGCTCTAACCTCTGAGCTAAGCGGGCTCACATACACATAACAGAAATAGAAATAAAAATAGCGAATAGGATTCTATCCTATTCTAGTAATCTAGTAATAAAATGGCTAATTTAGATATATGACTAATTAGAATTGTAATTCTCTCACTATATTATACTATATTATTATTTATTTCATTTATATTGAATTTATTTTTATTTCTTTTTTTCTTTTGTACTTTCATTAATTATTCATTATAATTAATTATACTTAAAAATAAGATAATAATAGATAATGATACTTAATCAATTAATAATATAAGTTAATAGAAGGAAGATAATAAGTAAGATTTCTATATTATTAATATTAATAATTATATTTATAATGAGAATTTATTATATAATGAGAATTAATAATTTGGTATTACCATTTTAGAGAAAATCTAATTCTTTTTTAGAGCAGTTATAACAAATTATGCTAATTATATTATTTATATAATTACATAATTATAAATTTAAAAATTATAGCGGATCGATCTTAAGAAAAGGATAAAGATACAATCCAAATTATAATGAGACATTCCTCCGGTTTCATTCGGACGAGATAAGATAGAGATAGGACGAAAAAAAAAAGAAGAATGAATATCGACCGTTCCAGTATTCTAAATCGCGCTGTAAAAATGAAGGGGGGAGAGACATTTATATATATGTGGGATATATCTATCCATATTGAATTGCGGATATATCAATGATAGAATCGTTTCTGATTGAGATAAATATGGTTCATCCAATACAATAGAGATGAAATGATAGAAGATGGTAAAAAAATAAAAAATAAAAAAAAAAATGCGTCATACACTTTGAATCATTATCTAATGAATTCAATGGTTCCAAGATAAATGAAATAGGTGAATGGAATTACAACTGGATCCTGATCTCAAAGGGGGATATGGCGAAATTGGTAGACGCTACGGACTTGATTGGATTGAGCCTTGGCATGGAAACCTGCTAAGTGGTAACTTCCAAATTCAGAGAAACCCTGGAAAAAAAAAGGGGCAATCCTGAGCCAAATCTTGATTTCTCAAAATCAAGGGTTTAGTTTATAAAATAAAACTAGAATAATAATAATAAAACAAAGGATAGGTGCAGAGACTCAATGGAAGCTGTTCTAACGAATGAAGTGAAGTTAATTACGTTGCGTTGGTAGCTGGAATCCTTCTATCGAAATTACAGAGAGGATGGCCCTATATATATATATATTATTATATATATATACTGACATATCAAACGATTAATCGCAACCCGAATCCATATTTTATATTATATATATTAGAAAATTCAGAGTTATTGTGAATCCATTCTCGAAGTTGAAGGAAGAATCAAATATTCAGTGATCAAATCATTCATTCCAGAGTCTGATAGATCTTTTTAAAAACTGATTAATCGCACGAGAATAAAGAGAGAGTCCCATTCTACATGTCAATACCGACAACAATGAAATTTATAGTAAGAGGAAAATCCGTCGACTTTAGAAATCGTGAGGGTTCAAGTCCCTCTATCCCCAATGAAAAGCCCATTTTACTTCCTAACTATTTTTTTATCCGCTTTTTTTTCATCATTCATCAATGGTTCAAACAAAATTTACTGTGTTTCTCATTCACTATACTATTTAACAAATAGATACGAACAAAAAAAACCTTTTGGTCTTATCCCAACCCAAGCGTTTTGGATAGCTACGATACCCCCACAAATGAACATATATGAGCAAGGAATCTCCATTATTGAATCATTCACAATCTATATCATTATCCTTACCAAAGAAAGTTTTTTTTTTTAGATCTAAGAATAAGAAATTCGGGGACTGGGTAAGATTTTTTAATACAATTTTACTCCCTTTAATTGACAT